TGAAGCAAGATTTTTCTAAAGTAACAATTCCATTCAGTTCGCTTTCGGAAAACTTGCTGGTCGCGGATTAGTTCGTTCTGCGCCGCCAGCGGCCTCAACTCAAAGGCGCAGGTTGATCTCTCTGGTTGAGGCTGCATTCATTTATTCATATGAAACTTGACACGTGGGAAGGGCTTACTCTACTAGTGGCTCGGCTTGGTCTCGCTCCCTTCCCGCACTATTCCTCCCCACTAAAAAGAGCGATTGATAATCTCGAGAACCTTTCCGAGCGTCTGTCTTCGCGGGGCGATTGGAAAAGAAAGGAGTAAACAATTCTTTGACTGCCTTCCACTATTCTGATCGAATTAATTGCTCTTCCGAACGACCAAGTCATAATGAGATTAAAAACCGATGCCTCCTTGGCCGTGTGGAACATGGATTAGCATTATGTCATTCCTACAAGTGATGACCCATCCAGGATTGCTATGTACGGACTTAGAGATCAAATATAATATGTTTCTTTCCATTCCTCGTGAGCCACTTATTTCTCCGAAACAAGAGATTAAAGTCATCTTCCTCCTTTTTCCCAAGAAGTCGACGGCGTTACACCATTGGGATACTTCGAATAAACTTGAGTACATATAGGATACACCGGTGCTAAAACCCTTTCTCAAGATATCTTCCAAACTGTTGGGGTCGTTGCTCCGGATCTTGTTCTCCCGGTGTGAAACCAGTTGGTTCCGTAGTTTTAGAATTCTGCTGATCCCAAGTACTCCATCTCCATCATTGCATATAGGAATATAGAAAGTAAAGAGGAAAAGGCATGACCAGAAGAATTGTGTGAAATAAGTGAATTTATCCAGTTGAGGCATTCTTGATTGATTGAGACAAAACGATTCCCTCAATACAGCTTAACTCCGTCAAGCCTGTACGAGTAGTGAAGAAGTATAGAGCACTTTGGTTGCTTGTTGACCAACGGAAAGCATGGGAGAAAAAAAGCCAGAATCTCTAATCTCTCAAGAAGATGTCGTTGAAAAGCATGGCGCGGATCGCCAACAGGCTTCAACTTGTCTTCAAGAAAGTGATAAGCCTCCTTTCGTATGTTTGAATAGGGGGATTTGTCCAGAATTTTCGCAAGATTCTCTTCCGACAGCATAAAATCAGTTAGTTTGTCTAAAAAAACCTTTTTTCTCTAATACCTGAACCCCTCTTACCCAGCTGTACTGGAAGATGATGGGTTTCTCCACTCCAGGATCTCTCCGATTACTTTCATTCTTTCCAGTTCCAATTTACTAATCGATGGTTTAGTTCATGGGCCCAAGAGCAGTTTTTTTGTTTTGTGCTCAAATCAATTATTATTTTAGTTAATTTACTTAATGTTAATTCTCTCTCCCCGGTGGTTAGAAAGAACTTTTCACGAATTAGTTGTGAATCCTCCCATTTCTTCTCTGGGTACATAGATGAAATAAGATCGATAATCTCTTTCTTTTTCTCCAAATGTTGGGAAGCTAGATTGAATAAAGCAGTTCTTTTCTCTGCGGAAAGGGCCTCTACAGGTTGGTTTAGTTGGGGTTTGCCGATTATCTCCCTTAGCTCATTTTTCGGAAGACGTTCTATTATTTTTTTGAGTTCCTTCTCCTGACTAGGAAGAGAGGCTTCCCCCCTTTCTAGCGGCGTTCCTGGTTGTCCTAATCTCAATTCCAGGTCTAATGATGGGTTGGAGGGTTGCTCCGCTGCAGGTTGACCTCCTGCGGGATTTTGCTGCATGTGCAAGCAGCAACCTCCTACCAAAGCGACGAGCAGGGAAAGTAGAAGGCAGGGAATCTCCACGCCAAAGACCCTAAAAAGGGCACGTAAGGCATGGAGTAAAAAAGTGCCTTTCACCCTACCCATAATAAGGTAGGGATCAAAGCCAATCAAATGAAAGAAGATCAAAGTAGACAAGATGAGGGCGGTCAGAAGAATCATTCCAAGAACGAAGTGGCGTAATGTAGACGGGCGAAGGATATTCATGAGATTAGGAAAGATTTATGTTCATTCGCTCTGCGAGCAGAGCGGTATACCGAAAAAAAGAAGCGACTACCTTACTTAAGCAATTCTTCTTCTTTCTTAGTTGAAGTTCCCCTTCTCCGGCAGCTAGTTCAATGGTTTCTAAGCTGGACGACTGGTATTCTCTGGATGGACGGTAAATCCAGGTATGCTGCTGGTCCTTAGAAGGACCAAGGGAATCTTGGTCTTCTCTCCTAACGAATTTCCCCTTTGCTACTCCCTTTCGCTACCTGGAGCCAGGTTTTTTCTTATTCTAGATAACGTACGCACAGGTGATCTATCTAATTAATGGACTAGCTTCACTAAGACTCATTCGATCTTCTATAGCGACTTTCGGACCATTCCATTCATTGTCTTCTTCTCAACCTCTCCTCGGTCACTGAACTGGGTTACTGAACTCCACCTTCTCGGAATCCCATTTCAGAAAGTCAGGTCGAAGGCAAATGGATTCCCTTGCTTGGTTAGTCGAATTCCCTTAACAGCAAGAACAGGTACGAAGTGCGATCGCTCCGCTCTTCTCACTTCTTTCCTCCGCTTCGTTCCCCTCCGGTTCTTACTTAAGCAAGGGGTAGTAATGCTTCGCGCATCCGTTTTCTTATTCAAGTAGTTGCGCTTTAAAGGACCCATTTTCGGCTTTAAGTTCCTTATTCAAGTTGTAGAAAGAGGATGAAAGGAGAGGGGCGTTCAGCCACTTGACTGCAAGGAAAGGAGCCTTAAGCCACGAGACTAACCAAGCAAGACGTTGCGCGGTAGTAGAGTAGCCAGGCTGCATTCGCTACTGTTCTAATATGCTCGGATGCGCGCACTCAATCGTTATCCTTGCTTGTTGGCTTTCTTGCTGCTTTAGTTTCAACATTCTTGTTTAACCGGAGGGGAAGAGCTAGGCCCCTTTCCTTGAAGTCAAGCAGCTACTAACCTCTCCCTTACGGTCGAGCTGCTTGCTTCGCTACTAACCTCTGTCGAGCAGCTTGCTTCGCTACGCCCCAGCAATCAAACGTCAGCTTAGTAAAGGCGAAGCGTACTTCTGCTTATCGAGATTGGCTTCTTATCGAGATTGGCTTGGTGTTCAGTCCCCTCTATCAAAATAGTAAGTCAAGAGAAATGACATAGATAGATAAGATCATTGCTTAAGTGGAATCTTTTCTTGTTGCATACAACAAGCAAACGGGAAAGAAGAAAGCCGTTGCAGATTCCAGTGGATGAAAAGCAGAAAGCCGTTGCGCAACAAGCAGCGGATGAGCGCACTAGCGCGAAAGCCGTTGCGCCTTAGTGGAGCGCATACGTTTTCTTGCTGTATACGTTTTCTTGCTGTATACGGGTTCTTGCTGCGCGCTTTAGCTTTCTTGCTTGCTTAGTCTCGTTGCGGTTAAGTGAGTTCTTTACTATTAAGGAAGGAGAGTTGCGTAGCTGTTCTTCCTCATAGAACAAACACTTATAGAACAAAGTAAAGAAAGTAAGAAGCAAGGGGTAAGCGAAAGCCGTAGCGCCTTAGTTTGATTGCTTGATTCAAGTTGATGAAGGGAACAAGCAAGGGGGGAAAGTGGATGAAAGGAAAGAAGCAAGGGCGCCCTAGCTAGAAAGCCGTTGCGCCTTAGTCATATAAGTTGTCTTGCAGCTTTAGTTTGATTGCTGGGTGAAACTGCTCGACTAACCAAGCAAGGGGTGAGTGCTAACTAAGAAAGCCGTTGCCTTTAAAGAAGCAAGGGGTGAGCGCACGCGAAAGCCTAAAGCAAGAAGCAGCGGATGAGCGCACTAGCGCGAAAGCCGTTGCGCTAACGCGCATACGTTTTCTTGCTGCATACGTTTTCTTGCTGCGCTTTAGTTTTCTTGCTGCGCATACTCTTGCTGGGGCGGAAAGTAATCTCTTAAGTAACGAAGCGAGGACAAGAAAACGATTCCCGTTAAGTTTCTAGTTGAAGAAGAGCTAGGCAACGAAACTGGAACTAACTTTCTAGCTAGGGCGTGTGGTCGATGGCTTGGGAGTACCTATTGATGGAAGGGGGGCTCTTTTAGCTATTGGGCTTGCATCGAAGTAGGATGAATGGAATAGAGTTTGCAACGAATAGAGTTCTTCTCCTACCGAGATTTTGCTAGCGAAGTGAATCAATTTCAGTCTTTTTAGTAAATGAAAACTATAGTGTTATGGGCCCCTTGAGTGATTCTTATCTCCAAATAGTCAAAGCGTGAAAATCAAAGGAAAAAAGAGAAAGGAATCCTCGATCATCTGCGAATCTCGTGCAAGTTCAAGCTTTTGACTAGATCTTCATAGCGCACTCAACCGGAAAGAAAGTCGTGCGTACATCTTGGTTTGGAGAGTAGCGAAAGGAAAGGTTCGGGAAAGATGGGAAGAAAAGTTCAATAAAAGAAAGAAAGCAAGAAGGTTCTATCTCTTATAGGATCTTCTTCACCGGCTTGTCGTCGTACACCTTAGCAGATTTCAAGATCAACCCGAAAGTTACGTTCGCAGCTAAAGCCAAAACAGAAAAGAAGCGAAGCAAGGAACTGAAACTGAGTTAGAGCATGGAATGGGGGACATGACAGCGCTAGAAGGATCAGGCTTCGCCGACCTGTCCCCTGTCAATCACTCTTCAAAAGAAAGATCAAGAAATCTCTTAAGTGAATAAGTTCTTGATTCCGTCAATAATGAAATGGCTCTTTTCTTTTATTGCCAACCCCTATCTTTCTTTCAATCGGATGCCATCTATTCCACATCTCTCTCAGGACCTCACCTTTACTTACTCCCTTTAAAAGAAGGAGGGGTAGGGCAATTTCAATGATTTCGAGTCTCAGTCATCTTCGAGAGTTTAGAGAGAGCTTTGAAAGACTGAAAAGATCTGACCTGGGATAGAGCTAGAGCGTGCTATTGTAGAGCGTAAGTTACCATGCGCTGGAGGAGCCGAAGGCAGAAATTCGAGAAGTTCAAGATGAGAAATAGGAGTAGGAGAACGAGCTATCGAGTCAGCTATCCCCTGGCTGTATCCAGCTTGGTTTGTAGTAGTACCCGCTAACCTGCCAGCCAGTATTGACTCATTCTACCAGCTAATCCTCTTCGACTAACTCATTCCCAGGGGATATGATATAGAGGAAGGAAGTCTACCCTCGTAGCCAGAGCTCAAGTAAACCAATGCCTTGGTTGAGTAAGCATTCTACCCTACCTTATATCCGTCAGCCAAACCCTATCCTCCAATGACAAGCTAAAGCTTCCCTTGTTTCCAGCTTGGGAATGAGAGTGAGGAAGGAGAAGGAAGTCCCCTGAGATTGGGATAGAAGTCAGGGTAAACTAGTTGAAGGATATTCTAAGGAAAGTGCTGGCGCTATAGTCAGTCATTCCCCTTTGCCCATGCCTTTGAGTAGTTAGCCCGGTGCTAGGAGAAGCAAGCCAGCTAAGCAACTAATCAAGTAAGCTAGAAAGAAAGTTTCAGTCCATGGTCCTCGGAAGTCGAAGTTGGACCTGACATTGGGAGTTGCCATAGGGTCTAGCCCTAAGAAAAAGAAGGAAGAGTTTGCGAGAGAGTTGCAGATGAAATTCCGTCAACCCCTCTTGCATAGGAAAGGGTATCCCTCCCACCTCTGTCTTGGTCGCCCCTACTTATTTGATCGATCAATCTTTCGTTTTCTCACTCTCGCGGCGTGATACCCCAAAGACTCTGGTGCATGTCTCCCGGGTAGTCTTTTCCCGTTAAGTTTCCGTTTTCGTCTTTTTTCTAAGTGGAAGAGAGGCATGGTTGAGTTGGGGTCTAGTCTTCTGGTTCTTTCTTCTTGCTTCTCGTCCTGCCTTCCTTCTATTGATCTAGGTCCCCTTCTAGTAGGACTAGCTTCGCTTCCTTTTCTTTTTCTTCGAGCGAGGGTTGCAGGTGGAGAACCGGCCTATGGCTTGCTTATTAGGCTAAGTTCCCATTTCCTTTTGCCTTGATAATGTGAAAGGACTCAATTCCTTCTTTCTTGGTTGCAGTTGCTGCCCTTGTTGGTTCACGAGCTCTTGCTTTAGTTCTTTTCATTTCGTATGTAGTGATGAAGCGAGGTCCTTTTCTTTGAGGTCTTGGACCATGCGCCTATCCTTACGTGAAGGCTTTTTTGCTTAAGGTGGTTCAATATCTTCTCTTATCCCGTAGAGCAGTCTCCTAGTCTATTCGTTATGTCCGCCTTTCTATCATTTAGTTGCAGATTCAAGTGGAAGGTTCTTTCTTTAGGAAGGAGATGGGCTTTCTTTTAAGTTCAGAGTTAAAACATAACCTGTAGTTGACTGTGGAAGTAGGTTCAAAAGGGAAGGTTCTCTAGCATCTTGACCTCATAGAGCCTAGCCCGTGAGAAAAGTTCTCTAGAGACCTATTCTCCAGTGTAGCCCGAAATGGGTTCTATAGGCCAATAATAGCTAATCTAATAGAATCAATCAAGTAGGAAAGAAAGCACCTTATTAAGCCGAAGAATCGACCTCTGCCTAACCTTCACTCTTTCTTCTAGATATGATAGCTTTACAGAATAGGTCAGAGAAGGCCTGAAAGAAGCCTGACTTCTATAATCTAAAGGCAAGCATAGGCGAATCAGTCAGTAGGGAGGCCTATATTAATATATATTACTGCTGAAGTAAGGAACGAACGGAAGGGCTAGGGCTATTTCGGGACGGACGGAGTTGAACCTCCAGCTCCAGTTAGGACAAGGTCAAGGCTAAGCCTTAGTCGAATTCTTCCCCTGATCTGAATGAAACTTGGGAGCCGAACTTGAGCTAGCAGCTTTTGACTTATTAGACAACTAGAACGAGACCCGACCATTCCTTTAGTGCGCCCGTAGATCGGTGGGCTAAGTTGAGAGGCTGTCCCTTTCACTGATTTGGTCTTCTCACCTGCAGGCCTTTGCTTTCGCTTTAGCTTGATTAGAGAAGACTTTAGCTAGTAGGAATTAGAACAGAGCAGCAATATAAAGAGCTAGGCTGGAAGAGCTTCTTCAATTATCAATAGGGCCTTGTCTCAAGTCCACTGGCCGGTCTACTAAGAGATTTGTCCTATATTCGAGAACAAGAAGGCCCGAGAAGCCTTATGTTATGGGCCTATCACCTAGTCAAAGTACTGGGAGTGGGAGAAAGGGACCATGGTTCTAGTGAGAATCTATCTGATCGATCATATGCTACTCTAGGTTCCCTAATGGGTGATGTATTGGCGAGATCAACTGTTCAAAGAATGAGATCCACTCTTTCCGGCGTGCATTGGTTTTCCAAGAAGAAAGAAAAGCATGGACATTGGTTCTCTCCTTCTCTTAAGAGATTGTTAGTTTGATGAAGAGATCGCTACTTAGACTTAGCCTTCGACTCAATTACATCGATCCTTCCTGCTGAATCATATCCTTCAACTCTATCGATTTCAACCAGTCTTAGAGAATCCGCAATTCATGCTTCCTTTACCGGATAAAGCAACTGCCAATTCCCAGTCACTCTTTCCTTTCTCGACCATCCCAGCAAGAAAAGGGGAAACTAAAGAAGAAAGCAAGGAAGAACAGCTTCCTACTTGATGTTTATTTATGATCTTTGGTTGAATTGAATGTTGGCCGACCTTCGTACTTGACCGAAAGAAAAGGGACGCCTCACTTTTACTCCGCCCAAGCTTCCCCTGTATCCCTTAGACGCCCAGCTGAACCCGCCTCGAACATCAAGCAAACGAGAAAAGTGAGCATGTTTTACCCTAGTTTCTAGTAAGCACACAATTGACGCTTTTAAAGATTTAGTAAATTACCCTTCTGGGCCTAGCGGCCCCCTTACGTTCCACGCAATTATGTTTATCATTGTGGAGGACAGGGAATAAGAAGCAAGGTGATAATACGGTAAGGAGTACTAAACTTTCCCCGCCCCAAACATACCTATTTATTGATAAGGTGAGGAAGGCTTCATTCAAGGAGCAAGATCGACAAGGCATAAACCGTCCACCACATAGAGCTCGGTAGCCTCCTAACTAAGGAAGCTCCATATTCTATTTAAGCTGGCAAGGCTTGAGTTTTACATTGGTCGCCTTATAGAGTAGGGCCGCCCTCTATAAGCTGATTCTGTTCCTTCGTGAACTGAACCATACTTAGCCACTTCCCATCTATCTGACAGATTCTGAATCCACTGGTTCAACGAGACCAACTGAAAGCAGATCTACGCTTCGAGCTGCAACCAGAACAAGGGTACAACCCATACGCTTCAAAGAAGCAACAAGCTACATTAGCAGACCGACAAAGGGGTAACCCAAGGCTTAGGCTAACTCAGAGCATCGTTCGTGCACCGTTCCGTTCATATCAACTTAGCTGCTGGAATAAAAACAAAAGGTGTTCTTGTCCTTTTTCTTTAGTTAGCATTGATTGCTAATCAACTGAGGCCTTACTCAAATAGGGGAATAAAGCCTAATCAAAGTAGGCAAACAGAAAGATCGTGTAACTTGACAGGTGCAGCCACGACGGCTTGTTCCTCAACCGCAGTAGCTCTTGTTCTTCTTCCTTCTCAGAGGTCGATTCAGCAGCTTCAGTAACCTCCATGGTTAGTCTTTGTATTGCAGGTTCTAATCCTGAGATGGATTCTTGTGTTGTGGGCCAGTCTCAGGATTCAAACCTGGGTTCCAGGGATGGCTCCATCTCGGTTGTGGATCTAATCAGCTCCATCAGACCGCCTGCCTCCACAGTGAAGCTTCCGGCCACTGCTTCCACAGCAGGACAGGAGTAGAAGTGAGTGCTTCAGGTGGATAAGCTTCGACGCTCTCAACCTGGTTTGGATCGTTTGACTATGGCTCCGCGTTCTTTACAATCATAAGCTCGATCACGAGGGTCCAAATCAGGGTCTCCATCTCGCCTTATTAAATAAAAAGAAGTTCGGGCAAATCTACATTTGATTAAGTTATAGGTATAGCTCAGGAGATGAGATTGGATCCGGAATTCGAATTGGCTCTGCATCATCTGAAACTAAATAAGCTTCGGGGTCTTGATTTCAATTAGAATCTGCATATGGAATTAGAACCGGGCTACCCCATGATCGTTATTTGATCATCATTAGGTGGTGAGAAACCACGCCTTATGACGAAAGGGGAGCATTACGTCCGATCAAGACACCAGTCTGCCCTCTAATACTAATAGAGGGTGCTACGGAATAAATTAGGCACAGAACTGAGGTTTAGCAGTGATTATCACTCAGGACGGCCAGACTCCAGTCGTCGGTTTACTGGAAGACTTGCTGAGGAGCTTAGTGCAAGGGAGACCGAGCAAGTGGGAATAAGTTCTTCCAACTGCAGAGTTTGCCTAGAAAAAGTGAATCGGCCTATGTTAAGTAAGGGGGGAAGTAACCATTCGAAGTGGTGTATGGTAAGAGGACTAACAATAAGGGGGAAGCACTGCGATCAAAGCTTTGGTTTAGGGCCCACTTAGTTTAAACGAAAGAAGAGATCTTTCTAGCAATTCAGTTCCTATAGAGGGTTCCAAACCTGAGCAGAGTCTCTTCTAACAAAGATGGGATCAAGTAAGGACGCAACTACAACTTATTCACAAAAGCCAGGATGATTTCCAGCTCCATTCCCTCCTTCACTTCAGCTTCAGGTCGACAAAGGAAGATTTCATTGCTTGATCATTCAGATCATGCGCTACCTGCTCTTTTCTCTGGTTTAACCAAATAGAGTTGGTTTCCCAGTCAAAATCTGAGCTCACTAGGTGCTTTCGGGCTTTGATCTCCCTTCTGATATATCCCAGTTTGGTAAATCAAAGTGTGCTTTTTCCATCTCTTGCTTAGCTTGGGGCTGCGCTTAATGGCTGGCTCTCCTCAGTACCAAATGCTTAAGGTGGATAGTCTTTTCGAGCAAGGTCTGAGGTAGTCAAGGCCTTTTCTTTCCTAGGATTCCCATATGGCACATCCGTAAGCCGTTGGTCGAATAGGAAGAAGATAGAAAACGAAACACATTCACATTAGCGTCAAGCGCTAAAGACGATGAAGAAAAAAAACATTAAGTGCTAGAACCTTTAGTGCAGTTCGACCATAAAGGAGAGGACTGCGTCAGTTCACTCGGAGATTCTACTAGTTTTCCAACCCGGGAGTGGTTTACCTGCTTTCGTCTAGATCTGCAGGAACAGCTGTAACAGAAAGGGCAGCAGCTAAGCCCATTGAATCTCGAGAGCAGGCATCTACTGGAGGGGAATTGGCATACTCTGATCTAGGATTCGACTTTGCCACACAACTCCAAAAGACAGAGGTATATTCCGCAGCTGCCCAAAGAAAGGAAGGAAGGCTAGGTGGTTGAAGCAGCTACAGTTACTCTACGGACCGAGAGGAGGCCTTGTGCCCCCTGTATTCTATGTGTATGGCATATTCGGGTAGTATTCGTACTATTTAGAACCATTTCTACTCATCGATTAGAATCTCAAGACGAAAAAAAAACAGAGACATCCTAAGAAGCGGCCAACCAATCAACTTCCTTGTCCTTGTTAATGTGATCGCCAGCGAGCAAATCATGAAATCCTTATTAAGGGCGGAGGAGTGGAACGATCAGACCGGCATACCAACAAAAAAGAAAAGGTGGCTAGATGAGTTCGATCCGTTAGGCTTTCCAAAACAATAAGAATTTTGCATACTTTCAACAAGTCGTGACAGAGCGAAATCCATTACTGCATAATGATGGCAAGACGAAATCGAGAAGCTTGCGCGTAGGCTGCGCGAAGTGAACGTGAGGCTTTTTTTTTTCTCTATCCCCGTCCAGGTTTTACTATTCCAATGCTTTATGAAAAAGAGATTTAGGTAGTTTACTTGCTTACTGTTATGTTAGAGTGTTAGAATGTCTTCCCCACTCCTATGATGTACAATCCGGGCATCCAATAACACTAAGTACCTAGAGGAATGAACTAAAAAAAGACTTTCGCTAGGACCAGAAGTAGCTAAATCATAGGATCAAGTCACTGAAGCTGAGCTTTCTTTTTCATGATAAGAACGAGTGGGTAAGTGTAAGTATGCTGTTATAGCCGTTTCAAAGCTATACTAATGATAGACAGCCAACAGGGGCATCTTCCATGGGGCTGTCGGAATGTTGGAAACTCTTCCAATTACATGTTCTGCAGAGTGAGTAAAGCCCTCAAGCGGTAAGCGAACTTAGCTGTCTTTATTGACACAACGCGAGCACATCCGGTAAGGGAATGCTGTCCGCCTAAAAGACCTGGCATCTCCAACTATTCTTTTGATAGAGCAAATCCAGGCTGAATGACTTACTCAAAACCGGATTCACAAAACCCTCAAAGAGAGGAATCCGTGCAGAAAACCAAAGAAAGAGGCTCGGGAAGAGGAGAAGGGACTCGACTGCAAGGAAGAGGAATGACCATAGAAGGGACTCGACTGCAAGGTAGTTTACTCGCTTATATAAGGAAGAGGGGAATCATATCAGTGCCTTGAGTAAATGCCTACCTTCAGGAGAAGATTACCGAATGACTTTCAAACCTGTCCTCTTCGCTTCCCAAGATATTTAGGGAAAGGGGCCTTGTCGGCCACCGCTTGCTGACGACGGAACGCATCGTCAATTAAAGGGTCCTCGCCTTGGACTTAGTTGGAAAGGTAGACCGGGTAAATAGTAGGGTGCTCTTACCTCAGGTTGGAGTCTATTATATAAGGTAAGGCGAACCCGAAATCAGACCTGGCTGACTTGATTGTTTGTTGAGATTGCCTATTTCCTTGTGTTCGAATCTTCGGCTTATAGGGAACCCGGCAGGAGGAAAGTCTTGGTTTCTGGCTAAGATATACGATCGATCAGGTGAAAACAACTTCGTTGAAAGGCTTTTTCCCGCTTGGTTCTTTTCTTTAATTTAATACAGTCAAAGTGAAGTGGTCCCTCATCTCGCTCTTGGGGAAGCGGGTCCGTACCTTCCAGCAAAGCGGCTCTTCTCCGGAACTTTTCAGGGCATTCTATCCGTTTCAAAAGGACCAGTGCTGGCATCAGCCTTTGCCCGACCTGCTCGTCTTCCTTCGTCCTATGGGCGAGCGGTCTCACTCCTCGTAGCGTAGAAATAGAAAGAGGATAGTCGTCCCTGAGCCCTTCCACTCTGGCCTTAGAATGCTTTCCCCACTCAAGGGAGCTAGTCTCTCTCTGGTTCTAATATCGTATAGTATAAAAGAAAGGAAGTGGACAGTCATGAGCTTCTCCTTCTTCTTTTCGTTCTAGTGTTGTCTTGAGGAAAGAATGTGGTGACGAAGAAAGGATAGACTTCTGATCAATCTACTTTGCTTTGATAGCTGCTGTCACTAGCATGAAGAGAGATTCGATTAAACTAGTTGCCCTTACGGATCTCTACTCTTTCCTTTTTTAAAAAGAAAATGGTATTTCAATAAGAAGCTCTTATCTCTTTCCTGTTGATGCGAAAATACTGTGGATATCCCACCCCAGGATAGGGGACTGTACTTCTTATTCCCTCTATCCCTACATCCCGGAGTCCGCGCTATCGGGTCGTCCAGCCCTGGAGTTCTTTCTTTCTCGATGCGAAGAAGATCCCTAGTCTTAGCCCTTGCGGTTCGAAGGTGCTTGATTCCTCAGTCGGAGGGTTGAGGGAGGGATGGATGGAAGAACTTCCAGAAACGGTAACACGGGGAACTTCACTCGCCTAAAGGGCGTAGCGAGAGAGAGATTTTTTTATATAAACTAGACAGCTTGGGGGAGAGAGGGTATTACATTTCGAAGAATAGTATAGAAAAGGCCCGTTACGCCGATTATTGATAGTGCTAGCACGGAACTAGCTTATTAACACTGCTCTTACACTAGGAAGAGTCTCTAAGACCTATAGACCAATTAGACTGAATGAGTCAGTCTATCGACTACCTGTGAGATATGTCCATTAACAGCTTTCCTTGCTCGAATATGAGGAAAGGAGAGATTGAAGTAGCTAAGCTTTCTGCTATTCAACCGTGTAAGCAATGTACAGTTCGTAAGGTCTAGTAAGAAAGGAATGCCATTGATTCCGTTGGAGGACTTCGTTTTGATGCCTGACCTGAAGCGTTGTGGATTGATTGTGGGGGTTTTTTTGAGTGTAACGCTAAACTTCTTCCAGTTCCTGGATAATCGTTCCCGGATAATGCTTGCCCCAGGGGCTAACCCTATCTTCGCGCATACTTCCTTGCTTGGTTGTCTGGAAGTTGAATCAGAAGCATCGAATGCAAGGTTCTTTCCAAGACCATCTGCTATTGAATCAGCTGCTGTTGTCGGGCAAGGTTCTATCTTTTCCTTGTAGTCCATGGGTTTGGAAGCTCATTCCTTGGATGGATTAGAACTGATGCAAAGGATAGTCTCTGTAAGAAGGACCAAAGCGCACAAGCAAGACTGAAATAACCTACTGATTCTTGCCAGTCATAACAACCAGAACGAGTTAGTAGGGCTGTAAGCCTCCTTCAGATTCAAAGTTGCAGTAGGAGGGCATGTGTAAGCCGTTCTAAGAGTAAGGGGCCTAGCTAACTTTCTTCTCTGTTAAGCCATTTCTTATGCCTGCACGCATTACAAGTCAAGACCTTTACGCGGGGGCGGCGGTAGATTGAGGAATTGAGGATTGATTCCCATCTGGTTGAGAGAAATCGAGAAAGAAGCCAAACGGAAGGGCCAGGTCTTTAGGGTTTTACAGGGCTATTTATTATTAGTGGTTAGAAGACACCCGTTAACAACTACTTCACGGGTGAGTACCTTTCGAAGATGAAATGAGGGAATAAAGCATTAATAGAGGAGACTCTAGTACAAAGAGCAAGCGAAGAGCTACCAGAAGTGCTAGCAGCTGCTAGGAGCAATAAATCATTTTCTTCTTCGACCCCCTTCTTGGATGTGTAGAGGCTAGGAACTGATTGCCTTCTTAACTCCGACTCAAAAGCTAGGGTTCCAAACCTTGTAATGGGTTTTTTAAGACTTGGGCTCCTAAAAGCCCTGATCCCAGGCCCGGTCCCGAAAAGGAAGTCTCAAAAGGAAGATGCAAGAAGGCTCAAGGTCTACTTCCTAAAGAATTTAGTCAATTGGTTGGTTAACCAGTTGCAGATCAAGCAGTCCCGGACTATATCTTATGTAGTTTCCGCTTCTACCTCTACAAGAGAGGAGTTACGCCCGGTCAAGCCATTGGAAAGAGGGACTCTCTCCGAAGAGAAGACAGAGTCGTTCATTCAGCCGAAGACAAGACCAAAAGAAAGAGATGGATGTTTGGACCAGACTAGCCTTAGGGGATCCCCCTTGCCTATGATCTTCTTGCATAACTTCGTACATAAGGGCCTCTTTCATCTATTTGCCAGTAGCAGCCTCATCTCATATGCTACACGGCTATCGCTTATATAGAGAAAAGAAAGGCCAAATCGTAGGCTCATCTGCCACCTCAGATGAGGCAGGACCTTCACCATGCACTTCTCTTGGGCGGTTAGGAGACTTCCTAGATGCTAAAATGGACTAGGAGCTTTCCGCCCTATCGGATAAGAACAACCAGGTGAAGACTTTTGCAGCTAGATTGGACTAATTGTTTTCATTACCGGAGGCATAAGGATAGCACCCAGCCTGCTGTGCCAGTGTAGGGAGGCTTCAATTGATGATTACCTGAAACTTAGGCTTTTTCCCTCGTCTTAGTTGGCTAATGAACCAAGTGAGTCTGTGCCTGACACTCCCAGTTCATTAAGAGTAGGCTACTTTGCATTGGCTGATTCTTCTGCTACATTTGGGATTTCCTCTCTAAAGCACTAATTCCTAGCGTTCATTCCCTTGGGCTAGCTATTCATGTTAAGGGCAGTAGGTGAAACCATTTCCTCACTTCATTCTTATATGATATTTGTTGAGAACGAATTGGGGAAGGGTAGTACTATAAGGCACACCGAGAGAGGCTGCTTGAGCCCTTTCTCTCTAACCTAAAGAAGGACTACCTTAACTAAAGATAAAGAACAAGTACCAACTCCTTGTAATCAACCTTTAGCAGCCATATACAACCATTAGTACTGAACCTTTAGCTCCTATTCCGCACCTGAACTAGCTACCCAGCAAGAAAGAAGCATACTAGATAAGCGCATAAAGCAGGAAAGCAGCGAAAGTAGGGCCTCCGTCGGAGGCAGTGGCACGTGTGTCACGGGATTCTCTTCTTGAGCAGTTGAGCCGTAGTGCTCCGTCGGATCATTGTAACCAGATTCCTCTCCTGCTGGAGCATCTTTCTCAACTGCTCCTTGTGCGGACTCTGGATACCTAGAAAGCTCCTCTGGGCAATCGTATTGGTTCCTATCAGCATTCCTAACCGGAGTCTTCCCCTGAGCGTCTGCAATCGAAAGGGAATTTCTTTTAGTTTAGGAAGGATCCCCATCCCACATCAGGCTCAATAGAAGGAAAGGATTGATCAGAGGAGGCATAAGACCGAGCTCTCCAGTAAGCTCGGGACTATTCTATTGGGAAAGTTAGCTTGTGTCTCTCGGGTGAGAATCCACTTCCCCTCCCGGAATGAAAATAGGACCAAATAAGTCAAAGGCTCAAGCATGGGAGTAGAAAGAGATACTATCCGATAGCTCATAACAGTTGGTACGATCGCTCGGAGGGGCACCCTTTCGGGATGTCTTTCACTCGCTTGCGACTTGCTTGGCTATGGAATTGAGGAATGCCCCTGACGGAAGACCTACTTTCTTTAAAGATTATTAGTCATAAAAAGGCATATCTCTCAGAGATGAGTCCCACTTATTCTTATTTATGTTATACTCCAACACTAGACTATGGAACACACCAACCGATGCAAACTTGCTTGGTTGTCTGGAAGTTGAATCAGAAGCATCGAATGAAAGGTTCTTTCCAAGACCATCTGCTATTGAATCAGCTGCTGTTGCCGGGCAAGGTTCTATCTTTTCCTTGTAGTCCATGGGTTTGGTTGAAGAAACCTTGGATGGATCAGAACTGATGCAAAGGATAGTCTCTGTAAGAAGGACCAAAGCGCACAAGCAAGACTGAAATAACCTACTGATTCTTGCCAGTCATAACAACCAGAACGGGTTAGCGCCCCATTGGCAAAGTCATAAGTAGTGGTGAATTCGTGTCACTACTATAATTCCATAGTTCAATAGAGAAAAGAGAGATTCGCATGCCCCCAATCCGTGTCTTCACCAGTAGGCATCTTCATCTATTTGAAAGTCAAAGTATTCCACCATTCTTTGTTCCTGAGCTCTTGATCTTAGGTTTAGCGAATCCCTATCAGCAGCAACATCGTTTAAATTCCCCTTTGGTAGAGGTTGGCATTGGACATGTCATCAGTCTATCTATTCATTCTGTGTCGTGAAATCCTTAAAGGTCATTCACCGGATCTTCCCCCGATTGAAACTACTTTTACGCCATACGAACGGACAAAGGCGCAAGCCCAAGTCAAGACAAGAAAGCGAGATCCACTGGAAATAGAGGGAGAAGCCAAGCGTAATCAAGTCCTTAGCAGCCAAAAGCAAACTCGGAGCTCGGTATTGATTCTTTATAACAGCTACCGGAAGTTGCTTCGCTACTCTCCTTTGAAAAGTCCTCCCTTTATTCTCTTTATATTCGATTTTTTAGATTAGAGAATAGGGAATAGTAGGGAAGTACAGAAGGACTAAGGCTATTTGGCTTTGGATCCTTCCGAATGTTAGTTCATATCCGAAACCTTAGTGCTTTCCCTCCGCGCCCAAAGTCTGGATTGATACCTTTCTTGAGGAAGCCTGGCTCTGGGGGACGTGTGCCCGGAAGGATGGGTAAGGTATGCTCGACTGGGTGTTGTTGGATACAGGAGAAGCTAGAGTAGCTCTTGCTTGGGTAGGGACGAGGGTGTGGGTGAAGTGAGAGAAGAAGAGAATAGATCCGTCATCAGGTCAGGAGAAATGGTCAATGGTAGGCCTATTGCAGAGGGCTGCTAAGGGGCAGAAGTCAGTCCAGATTCCCTTGAACTTGATTATAAGGTTGGAGAGGTTTCTTTCCCTTTATAAACCGTACTACACAATCACTCGCTCAAGCACCCGCTTTCGCTACGTTTCCTTTCGAGTAGTATGGTAGCGAGGTGATATATAGTCTATCAATTCATTCATACATTGAGCCTTACTAGATAAGAGAAAGCTTTATTCGCAGTGGATAAAAGAATTGCTTGAAAAAGATCTATAGCAATGAACCACATGTCCTTGTCTATTAAGGAGAAGAGACTGGCGCAGAACTATCACCGTGAGATGCGGAATGTTTTCGACAAGGGACTGGCTAGGGAGAGTGCTATGGTAATTGGTCAATAGGGCTCTGCCACATGTGAATGCCTTCTTGCATGACGATAGTGAAATGAAAAACTTCGGTTTCCAGACCCCTTATTTGCAAGGTGTGCTACCTACCATTACTGGGTCTGGAAACGTGGCTTTTTGACTACTTATTTTGATTGAAGTACATACAAGATGGAAATGGCTTCAGAATCTCCATATATATGACGAAAGGGGAGGAGAGCTGCTAAGACAGGAAGACAGGACGGCGTATTTAGCTTCAGAATATGTCGGTGTCAGGAGGCGCTTTGTTAACAAGGTTCATAGTTGCTATTTCCCCTTATCTGTCAGTTAGAGAAAACTAAGGACCCTCGGTTCCCGCCTAGGAGGCAGAAAATCTTCCCTCGAGGGATCATAGAAGAAAGATTGAATGCAAATAGATTAGTTCAGTACAAGTAATGGGATCCAATAATTCGTATAGAGAAAAAGAAAGAGCAGGGGTGGCGACCGGCGTGTCGGAGTGTGGTGCCCTATGCTTTACCAAATGAGGATCTTCCTAGCTGACAGCTTGCAACTCTTCCGTTCCAAGTACAGTAAGTGAATACGGGGTCAGTAATGGATATGGTCAGAGAGGCTATGCTGATGGCGCAACTCTGCGATCAGTGATCAACGATCCGAGATTCCAATCCGATCTTGAAAGCTTCTACAAATCCAGCTTGAGGCTCTGCGTGCTAACTCCCTGTTAGACTCCATCAACGAAATCTTTCCTGCTGGGTCTTAGGTGCAGTATCCCCGGGAAATCTCGTAATCAAAAGGAAGAAGGTGTCTTCGGACTCTTCCTGTGGTGGATGGAAATGGGAATAAGCTTCCCTCCTGTCGATCCTTGTCAAACTGCTCAAAATTCCAAGGCTTGCTTTCAAATCCAATCCCATTTTGTCTTTTTTTTTGCATAATGCATAATAAAAAGCAGCCAGCCGGTTATGTTATATATAAATATATATTATATATATATATTTATATTTCCTTTCCCGAAAGCCTAGAAGAAGGAGGACAAAGGAGTAGTAAGAATGGTTTTCCCTTCCTCGGTAAAGTAACTAACTCGATTTAGATCGCCTCTAGGTCCCAATAGACTGAATTAGTCCTTCTACCCCGCCAAGATGCGAAGCGCAATCGTTAAGTTAAACCGCTTTCTAGTTTTCGAGATGCGAAACTTTAATAGAGTGGCCAAGAAGAATCGCCCGAAAGCAAGGGAAGGACAGTGTAACCATCTTATTATTAGTTAATCATAATAAGTGGAAAAGAGCAGTCGTAAGGCCTCCTAATAATGTAACGCCGACAAGAGATTGTGAAGAGGAGGACGAGCCTTGAAAAAGCCTATTTTTGCTTAGTTTCTCCGGTTCCGGAGAATGCATAACTTTCGAATTGTGGCTTGTCTATTAGTGGAAATGGGCTCATGAGGTTTCCCCGTAGGAAGGGAATGTGTGGGGCGTCCCCTTACTAAAATGGGCCGATGAGCTTTAGCCCCTGGGCGGGATCAAACAATTCTCTTTTCGAACTTTATAATCAAGCCATTAACTAAAAAAGGCTTGCGGGCTTTCACCGGTAGGGTAAAAGAGATATGCCAATATAGCTTCAGTGGATCGAGTGGGAATGAGATTCTATGCCCAAGCCCAAGTCTTAAGCTCTTAAGAGTCAAGCTTGCCTAACCGCAGAAGTAGGACCAAGGACCAAGAGCTCGGGAAATCAAGATCGGGCATCCAGCTTTGCCGTAAGAACACTGACTTCGAACAAAGTTCGACCGGGTGGTCTGGCTCCAGGTGTGCCCCTGAGATAGTATCCCCTTGGCTTGGAAGGGCTTACACATATAGGGGATAGCTGCGCTTACTTTAATTCATCATGGAAGAGGAGCAAAAGAATAGCGTAAGGTGAACTAGAGTGGAATTGAAAGACTACTTATTGATGTGATGATTTAATCAGTTTATTTTCGAGTCTCATAAGGAAAAGAGATGTTCGGCAAGGAAACTGGCAGTGTTTACAAGATAGATAGTTTTTGCCACGGATCATAGTGCATTGGCCATGACACGGGAAGTAGTACGTACATTGGTTCTGAGGCCCCAGTGCAGCTCTCAAAGGTGAATATCTTTTGTCAAGGGCTCAAGCGCAAAGAATTATCCTCCCGCTTCTTCTTTTTGCTCTTATTCAGGCGAGATCGAATGGATGAATCTTCCTTCGCCCGAATAGAGGGTGACTTCCCTTGTTAGGTTCAAGTACGTAATATGCTGTACTAAGTGCTTAAGTCAATGAGTGGATCTGGGAAACTAAGGCGGGTCAGCTCAGTTAGATGCTGTGGACGAAAGGCTTTCACTGGCCTATCGACGGCTCGGGGAAGAACTTCTTGCTTTAAAGATAAAGAGCGGAACCCTATCCCTTGACACCGGTCTAAGTCCGTCAGACTCTCGGATCGAAGCTTGCAGCTGATCCTTTCTTAAGATGGTATTTAAGAGGTGGTATTTAAGGAATTGACTACTGACAAACGATCAATCTTTAATTTCATTTCTTAAAGAATTTCTTAAGATAAAGAGATGACTTCTTCTTATTAACAGACAGCTTTCCGCGCCCCATATCCATTATCCATTGAGGACTCAACCCCAGCTCGCTTAGCTGCCTTACACGCGCCTTATCATGGGTACTCCGGGGATCAGTACTGCTTTCCGGAACCAGATTGATAGTCCAAAGCTGACAAAGCACCGCCTCTGTCTCTTGCTCATCAAGTAGTGGTGGATGATGGAACGACACCGTAGCAACAAGAGTAAGTTCAGAAACTACGTATGGAGAACTACTTCCCTGCCCCTTCACCAAAGCTAAATCCTTCCTTGGAAAAAAGGGGTCAGCCGTTAGAACAACTAAAGGGGAAGGTACTTTAGCCGATTGGATTATATCAATAACTGTAAGGCTGGCAAAGAAAATGGCCACTCCTACGACTTCTACGACTGAGAATGATAGAACGATTGGAAGAACTGCTGCGACCTGTAAAAATAAGGAAAAGTCTATTAGTACGCTCTCCATCCTAGAAAGGGATTCCTTCGCTCCAGTAACTACGCAACCTAAAACTCCTATTACAGTCATAACTCCGCAGCATTATCTACATAAAATAGTTATTCTTAAAGGTAGCTACGCTCTCCATCCATATTCGAGGGATTCCTTCTCTCCAGTCTAACTGCAGCAGTCAATAAAACTACTAAAAGAAAGAAAAGATAATAAAGAAAAGGGCCCTCAAGCGCCGGCCGGGCTAGACGTTTACTACCTATAAGCAGAGCTGCAAGAGAAGTTATATGAAGCCTACGCTCTGGATCCCTTACCCAAGGAATCCGAGCTACGAGGTTCCCGTTCTCAATTCTTACTTTCATGGTACCTCATTTTTTCTACTAGTTAGAAGCTTACGGAATATGGATTTTTATCCAGTAAGATACGCTTGTTGATATCACCCTGCTTTTGGGTATTACTTTGAACATATTCAACGTACTTATTGTAATAAGTTCCAACACGGGTAACCATTTGGTACCCTTTTTTTTTGTTATGATCATCTAACTCGGCGTTCTGTACCACATAGTTTAATACCCATATGAGATCCTCATAAGGAATTGAGTCATAACCAGTATAGCAGTATTTGTTCGCGAGTTATAAAAGTGCGCTCTCCACATCAATTCTGTTATGGGTTCATCCGGACTTCGACGTTCTAGACACAACGACAGCATAGAATTTATATACGCCATACACTCGTCAGGAGTGAATTGTGGTGATATGAGGCGATAATCTGTACACATGAAATTGGGGAAGTGTGGTTTAATTAGATTGATATTAATAAATTCATTTATTTTAGAAATGGGTTTAAGCAGATATCCAAAGATTTCTGAATACATTCTAGGAAGAGTTTCAGTGTATCTAACATTAGTAAGAAAATTGTTGTGAATTGTGAAGATAGGATCTTCGCAACTATTAAAGTTTTCTAGTACTTTCATAGCAATAAAGATATTCATGTGATGAACAAAATCGACGCAGGTGTTCCCTGTTGTCTTTCGCTTATCCCTTTTCGAGGTTAAGACCTCCACTCTTGCCCGATGTCTCTTGTTGTTGTTTTGTTCATATACGTCCATTTCAACCATTTTTCTATGTTTAAAATCCTGCACAATTGTGAAGTAGGAAACATTATATCGAACGGGGATATTAAGTAAAGAGCATAAGGCACCTATTTCGTTTATTAAGGAGACTTATCTACGTCTGGATATTTTTCATTCCAAAAGGAAAAGCAATGCTTGGCCAGTTCCTTGCATTCTGCCTTTTGTAGCGATGAACCGCAAACCGACTCTATATTAGCACACATGCTCGAAACTTTTTTACCATAAATCATAGGCTTGAAGAGCTCTTTGGCCAGGGATCGTGTTAAGTGAGGAGTGAAGTTCGAATATATTCCTATATTATCCTTATATTTTTCATATAAATATGAATCTAGCTCCTTGCGTAAAGCGGAGTATAAATCTTTAATTTTACCATCTGAGGATTGAATGAAATTTGTTAAGCTTGCAATTTCAGTGTTTTGCAAGAAGTAGCTTACGATTTGATAAGCATTGCTCGATGCGTCGAAAGTGACAGGAATCTGATACAATATGTCATATCCCTGTACCTTATTCTTCATGTAGTGTTTCCAACTTATGACCATGCTTAGAAACTGAAAAGGCTCATTCGCATGCATGGAGAAGTTAATCAAATTAAGCGACGTATACTCAGAATTAGTAAAGCGGTCGTGGTTTTCGAACCACTTCCACGCATCAAACTGTGATGAGAAGCGTTTATATTTAAATGAAAGGGCACAACCTATGTATCGTTCCAGCACAAGGTTACAAATATTGTCGTTAGTAGGTATACTACTTTTAAACAATAACACGCTTTGGGCTAGATCACGGTTGTGTATATTTAATATGCCAGATCGCTTAATTATACCGCGTGAGCCCACGAAGGCTGGAAAATAGAATGATAATCCATCATAAGCATTGCTTATTTGGATTTGAAAATCCTCGTATCTTGCCCGCTGCACCCGAAATAGAAATTTCTTGCTTAAGACAGGGTATTCTATCAATCTATTAACAGCCTTGTTAGCGATGTAAGTGGAGCGAAGGAGCTCAAGTGCTTTCACAATATTTATATGTGCTAATATTCTAGGCATAAGCAGCCCATTACTTTCAAAATAATCCCGGTAGGATCTAAGAAATTTTTAAAATTGACTGTTTACCTGAAATACTTTAGATTGCAGAATATTCAGAAGATTACACACTGAACCAGAGTTTAACTCTATTGTGTAATCCTCCATATCATTCATGCACTCATCGCCTAATAAATGACCACCAGATATATCGTTGAGTGTTTGCGCTAATTTTGCATTTGATTTGACTTCGTAATCCTTAGGTTTACATATCATAGGAAGCTGTACCTTAATAGGTAAAAGACTCATCGGGAATTGACATAGGATGTAAGTTTCCCCATTATTCGAATTTCATAATAAATCCGATTCTAAAGTAATGAAATTGCGCTCGAGTCAAAACTCCACTAATAGTCTTCCAATAGGGAAAGTCTCTTCTGATTTCATAGTTGATTCGAATGGAAACTCCTTATTTGGATTGTAGATTCGCAGTGATTGATTTCGCACTTCCTTCTCCAATTTCTCGATTAAAGTCCCGATTTTGACTACAGGAATAGTATTCTTATGACAAAACAATTGTGCAAATAATTATTCTAAATTATTATAGCTGAAATTGTCAATTTTTTTAAATTACTAATTATTGAAGTAAGATAATTTCTTCATTTGTGATGTTGAAAGATTTGGTAAGATACTCCTTGAAATGAATATGGATTCACTCCTACACGCCCCCTACTTCTTTCAGAAGCAACTACTTTCTTTTCTCCTTCTTCCCGTGCCTCTTTGCTGCCAATTCGACTGATCAGTAGCTAGCTCTACCATTGTAGTTGTGGAGGGGACTTTCTCTATTCAAAGTGGATCCCAGGATCTTTCCCTTCCTCATTTCTAATAAGGGGCTCTAGAGCAGGTCTGCTAACTCCTGCTTTTATTTATTTATTTCCATCTCATTCACCCGCCTGTTCGGCTGTCGACACATTGAGATCAAAAGAAGAAAGAGAGTCCAAAAAAGAAGAGTGAGTCCGACGTAGGAAGAGCCGCTTCCTTTTCAAACAGCCCGAAAAGTCCTTTATTCTCTTACAAGATTTCGAGGAGCCGCAGCTCGGGGGCTTGATACAAGTGTCTCCACCTATGTTAGTAAAGATGCCCCCAATTCATCATTATTTTGCTAGTTTCTTGTTGAAGGCCTAATCACACATGAGAGGATGTCGTTGGAAATGGCTTAGAAGAGAGTCTTATATATTCAATTACGCAGTGTAAGACCTAATGTGTCTGAGTGGGCGAATGGCTTCTTTTTTCACCAAATCCAGAAGGGAAGGGCAAGATTAAAAAGAGAGTAAGTAGGGCGAGCAGGAAGCGTCTTGTCTCTCGTGAAAAGCTAGGCTAGGCCTCAAGTTAGCAGATCTATAAATGGCATCCTCCCCAATCCCAGGAGATTAAGCATTAGGGCGATGAGGGGTCTACTTCTTAGCTAGCACCTTTCGCACTACAGTTCTCGGGTCGGATCTAATCTTACTAGACGAAGGAAAGTCAGAAGGCCAAGAGCGCATTCTATGCCATGTGGTTTTGGAAATGAGCAATCAGTTAACTGTCAACCCAGAGACCTTTTGGCTCGCTAGGCCCCTTACTCTTAGAACAGCTTACACATGCCCCCCTACTGCTACTTTTAATCTGAAGGAGGCTGACAGCCCTGCCCTGCTAACTCGTTTCAAGAAAGTCAACCCATGCACCAATCGACTTCGTTCTATTAAAAGAAAAAGTAGTCGGATTTTCACCAATACTCTTATGCGGGCGATTCCTCTTTGAGCGATTTGGCTTGGCCACTGCCACTAAAGAAAGAGTTTTGTTTTGGCTTTTGACCAAGATAAGGAGCTAGCCACAAAAGCTACCACTTAAAGAAGGTAAACCGAAGCAGACAAACAAATGAAGTCGAATTGGCCTAGCCTAACGGTTCTAGAGCCTCTACCTATTGAGTTGAGTTGTCTCCCCGGTAAAGAAATTTTAACTTACTCTTAAAAGTCTTTTTGTAGTCAACTACCTTTTTAAAAAACCTTGTTCTTTTAGAGCATTTACAAGGCCTTAAACTACTCGTTCGGTATAATAATAAGAATTTTGCTTTTTGGTGGGATCAATTCAATAGTAGAACGCTTCTTTATTTTATCGCCGGCAGCTTCTTTCTATTTTCAATTCACGGATCAGAATGAAAAGAGCAGATGAAATTCTATTGTGGGTGGTTGGCTCAATAAAAGTGGAATACTAACGAGTGAGGGTAGGCTTTCTTACCAAAAACCTTTCCACTGCCCTTCTTTCTAGCACCGTGCTTTGCTTTATAGTGAAAAGCGAGCTTCAAGCTCTAGACCTCGTCGGCAATCCCAATCACTTGCTGAGACAAGCTCTTTACCCTTATAGCTTTTCTGCAGTTAGCTCCTAATTCCTCTTAGGCGGAATAGATGCGCGTCTTGCTTTGTTTTAACTTGATCCCTGGATTCCTTCTTCACCTAAATCGCTGCGTACACACTTACGCCTATCCCACGGTCTTTATCACCTGGGTATTTTTCTTTGTTGGTTATGCATTTGAATTTATAGGAGAAAAGAGCAGGTAGCGCAGGATCTCTAACAATGAAATCTTCCTTGAAAACAAATAAAAAAGGATTGAACTTGTTACTTAATTGATTATTACCAATAGGAAAATCCCAATTCATTGGGCCTTTCGATACAAAGAAAGCCCCAAGGGCGACATATTCTAGGAGCCCAAACTATGTGATTGAATAAATCCTCCTCTATCTGTTGCGGGTCAAGGTTAGGGTCAAGGGCGCCTTCTTCAAACTCCGATTCGTATTTTTCATAGAGAAATCTCTGATCAAGGATAGAACAAGATCCGTTTTGCATCATATCTAAGGGATTCCTCGGTTCGGGCCGAAGAAGCAATGTCACTCGATCATTATCAAACTGACTGCAATTTTTTTCTGTCCACCAAGCAGCGGGTAAGCGCACTAGCGCGAAAGCCGTTGCGCACCAAGCAACGATTGAGTGCGCTAGCGCGAAAGCCTAAAGCAAGAAGCAAGAGCGCACTAGCGCGAAAGCCGTTGCCTTTACTTTAAAGAAGCAAGGGCGCACTAGCGCGAAAGCCTAAAGCAAGAAGCAGCGGATGAGCGCACTAGCGCGAAAGCCGTTGCGCTAACGCGCATACGTTTTCTTGCTGCGCATACGTTTTCTTGCTGCCCCTCGCTCCACTCATTTTGGAACTTCTAATCAGACCTGGCTGAACTTGGAACGACATAGATCAAAGGGTCGTTCATTAGCCCTACTAGTCAAGGAAAAAGAGGGATGGATTTCGACCTTGCTTTTTTAGGTCTCAGGCTAGCTTTTGACTTATATGGCGCTTAGGCTTAGCTCATCAAACAAGTGCGCCAAAAGTGGGGGATGGTATCATATTCTCTTATAAGAGAGGCACGCCTGCTTTTAGCGCGTAGTTTCACTCTTGCTTTTGCCTTACCTTCTATTATATTAGTAAAGGGCGAATGGGGGGCGTGTGCAATAGTTTTCTTACTTTCTCTCGATCGCTTCAATGCCTATAATTTGAGAGATAAGAGGAAAGCCCTCTCTCGAATTCGAAGATGTAACACAAATAATGACTCTCTTCGCCGGGATGTCAGCAGGTTAGGCAGCTCTAAGGTTTTTTATATTCGGTGGAAGGCAGGCTGAAACTCTGCCCCAACCAAGTGAAACTAAGGGTCTGAAAGAGTTCACGATCTGATCTATGGGGTGTTAACCCTCGGAGGACGGCTAAGAATGTCCATTAAAAGGAGCGGACCGATGGGGGGAGGAATGAACAGCAGCTCTAGGGGATAAATGTGGATATCCAGTGGCAACTGAGCAGGAGCAGCTCTACCCGCACATAGCTAAATATCCCCCTTCCACGCCACCCAGTTGGTGAGCTCCGCCCTTAAGGGAGCCCGTCCGTCGGTCGGCCAATATTGGATAGTCAACTAGCGCACAGGGTAACTCGAATATCAAATATAAGAATAGCAGCCCCGGTCTCAAAAACAAGCATGGAAACAGCAGTCAATCAGAAAGATAAGTTGAAGTTAGCTTTCAGCTGTTCAACCACTAAAGACTAAAGTGGGTGAAGCATAGTTTCGTCCGTCCCTCTCGCTTTCAGCGCGGGATAGAGTTATCAGTACGTGCGACACCAACTCTTTCGTTTTCACTTCTTTTTTATACATATATAGATCAATTCCTACCATATTTCGTTACTTTATCCCGAAAAAGGGGAGCTGCTGGGCTCCTTCCTGTTTTATTAGCATCAAACCCACTCAACAGGATATTCCATAAGCACTCCGGAAGGTATAGTGTGAAGGAAAGTAGGTCCCCTTACATGAGAGTTTGCGAACACGGGGGGCTTATGCTCCTGCTGCTCATATGGAACAGGTTGGCCCCCAAAAGCCCCAAGGGAACGAGCGAAAGGGCTGCTTGCCGGAACAGCAGATCGAGCAGCCTATTATTTATTACATTTCTGCCCCAACTATTCCAAAAAAGGTAACAAATGGGTCTAATTCTGAGACAAAAGTAATTTAACATCCCTGATTCGGAAACTGCTGCAGTGGGAACTCTACTTGCCATTCCTCCTTCCGAAGTGAAAGTTTTAATTCTCCCCTTGGCCCAGTTGAAAAGCCTAACCCCAGGTGAAGTACCAGATTCTGAAGTGAAAGTAAGGAATTGCCCTGTCTGATTCGTAAAGCTTTCGGAGAAGGAGGGGAGATCCGCGGAGGTAGAATTCTTAATACGGGTACGAAGGGTCATCCAGAAGCGCTGGAAGGGCTGGAGGAAGGGGACGAACCGCATCGATTGAGTTATATCCGGCAGGCTAACACCCACGTACCTAGAAAGGAAGGGGAAAGTCTTACCTTTTGGAAAGATAAGGCGCATCAGAAAGGAATCCGGATATATTTAGATAGCCAGATTCACGAGCTGAGGACTAAGTCGAAGTGAAAGTCTGTGCCATTGTTAGTGCCAAGACCCTAGAATAGTGAACACCAAGTGAAGAGCCACCCTCCGGGAACGTCGAGAAGGGGGACGAACAGCTTTGATTGGATCCGATCTGGTAGACAGAGACGAAGACAA